ATCAATTCATCTCTCCCTTTTCTGTCAAAGGGGGCACAGTGGGCAGAATTTCATTCCCAAGGGGGTTCTTTTTTCTTTCCTTTGGCATTTCTTCGCATTTCTCATCAAATAAATAGGGGGATTTTCATTATTTCAACTCCTACAGATTGGTAGGAGAAAGACATATTTAGTACAATTATTGAGAGCATTCTAGTCCGGATTCCATGAGATACTGAGTCTGCTTTTTCGATTGTTCCCAATTCATGGAATGGAATAGAGGACTATATGTTTCTCGGGCGCACAGACCCAAATTGAATTCATTTCTTGTACAATACAAAATGAATTTCACATTAACAGAATTTCATTTCCCTGATAGAATACTTTTCCAGATTCAAAAATCCCCCCTTCTGACTTCGGTTTTGTTTGTGTAACCGCAATTACTAATGTGAAGTTGAAAAATCTATTTCATTCAAATTATACGCTGAGCTTTTGGTATAGGTATCCCAGTACGAATAACCTAAGGGAGGGGGGTAAAAGAAAAATAAAGATCAATATCCCACCCCTTTTAGCTTAGCAAGTAGCAGGGGAATAAATCCATTTTTCCTTCCTATTTTGATATTTTTTTAGAGGGCTCGTCGAAGAACGAACAAACCCCAAACTAAAATAGTTAGTTTGATGGAATATTCCATCCTTTATCCCGGGACTCTTCTTTATCACACTTCTTTGTCTTCCAAGAAAACTAGATCATTAAAAAAAAACGGAGTTTAGAACGTAACTCCCTTCTTTTTCCACTTCGCTTCGATTGTTTGTTGGGGGTTTATGACTAATGGAAACGGACGGGTGGTCAGACGATACTTTATCCGATGATTGTACAAGGAGGACGTAAGGTAGGTTATAGATAAAGAACAGAAAAGAATGAGAAATAAAGAAATTTTGGATTCGGTATGGATAAAAGATCTTCCTATGTTATACTATTCAATTCTTGACGACGAATTGATTTGATAGCTCAGATATTGTTATTCATGATATTGATCTGATTTCAAGATCATCGAGAGGGAATTCATTCATTGAATTGACAGGAGAAAGATTTATTATCTCTATGGGATTAAATCCCGAGTTATTTTGAAGTAAAAAAACGATGAGATTATGGAAGTAAATATTCTTGCATTTATTGCTACTGCACTGTTCATTCTAGTCCCTACTGCGTTTCTACTTATCATTTACGTAAAAACCGTAAGTCAAAATGATTAATTAATGAGTTAATGGTTAAACAAATCAAATGAAAAGGATTCTAATTTTGCGTCTTAAATGAAATGAGCGGACTATAATCGGCAGTATTCTATGAGATCTGATAGTACGGTAAGAAAGAAATAGATGAACCCTTCTTTCTTACCATACTATCTATTAGTGTTAGTATTATTGTAGTGTATAAAGTTATACAGCGTATAAAGAAAGTTGTACTTTATAATCTAATAAAGATAGAGGCTAAATATAAATCAATCTACAATATTATCTTCATATATGTAGATATCAATTCCATTCATTTCATATATAGAATGGACATAGGACCCAATTCTATTTCTTTGATACATCTATTTGTTTCGAGCAATCTGAAATAATCGTCTGACTCTTATAGTTCGAATTTCTAGATTTTTGATTATTTACAATATGAATTTCAGGATCTATCGAAAGAATCAAATCAATGCAGGAAAAACGATATGGGCATATATTAATAAAATCAAATAGTCATTTTTTTTAGCATTCCGAAGAAATAATTGATTGAGCCATTGACAGGAGTTCTGTGGGCACTTCTTCGGATTTCGAAGAGTAAACCTCACAGATTTTTAACGGTTGAACCATGATATGAAATGCGTCGATAAAATCGAAATTCCGAAAAGAAAAAAATAATAGAAAATAATAAAAAAAGGAAAGTGCGCAATATGTGACGCCCCTAAGGCAAGATCTTCTTTTATTATGCATAGTATCCCGTTAGACAACCACTATGTTTATATTCTTTCTCATATAATATAAAGTGCGTATACACTTAACAAAACGACTTCCTTTTTGAAGAGTAAAAAGGGAAAGAAAAGGGGATCGGGTCTTCCTCAGTATCCATCTATCATTCTGGTAAGAGCCCGTTCATTGAAATAGAAAAGTTAGGAAGAATTAAGTTGGACTAAATTTTCTATCATCTGTATCCTTTCCTTTCGAAACACAAACATGGGAATCCGTGAAATATCTCTCTGATTGAAAGAGTATTAGTCATATAATACATTATTCCACTAGAATCCAATGGAATTTCAAAATGAAGATATATATTCGATTTTTTTCTTTTTAAAGAGGTCAAACCGCCTTGCAGAACGACCTATAAAACAATTGATAGAGTTTGATTCCTCAACTCAATTAGTAGTACCTTTAGAGCCCACTTCTTCCCCATACTACGAGTGAAAGGGAAAATGTAAAGACTACCATTAAAGCAGCCCAAGCAAGACTTACTATATCCATGTGAATTATGTCCCCTATCTTGATGAAGGAATTAGTCCATTATTGCTCACTAATAATAGTGGAATCAATGGTGCAGAGTCAAAAAGGGATTCTGACCGAAGACTATTGATGAACCAATCCAACAAATCCACTTCTAAAAAATTCCTATATGATTTGAAATCTGGAAAGACTAAATACAAGTAAAATATGCAATGATATCTCAAGGAACTCTTATTAATGGAACATGTAGGAATAATAAGGCCTATTCTTTTTTGTTAACCTTCATAAGTAAAGTAAAAAAGCATAATCATAGATCACTATCTATTCCATACCTCTATTTCCCTTTTGATCTAATCCATACCATCTCCCGAATGTTTCGCAGAGACAGTTGGGAGATGGTATCTCATATTCTTGACGAGAGGTTGCTGAAAAGAAATTCTTTTTGCACTTTTTCTATATCTATTTTATTTAAAGTAAATTATCAATCCAATCTAATATTGATTGAATGCCTGAACATTCAGAGATTCTCGTGAGTCCATATATAAAGTATCTAAAGGATCTTCCCCCCTCTCCACAACTACTAATGGAATTCGATTTCCTATCCGGCTATCCAATGGAATTCAAGACCCAGTCAGTAGACACTACATTAGTAGTAGAAAGATTAGCAGTAGAAAGGAATCGAGAAGTCTTGAGAGCCCTTCCCCCATTCGAATCTTTCCTTGAATCCTAGATCCAAAGATTTACAATCTTTTAGAAAACCCCCAGATCCGATGCGTAGAAGCAAACAAGTATCAACAGCCCATTTCTTCTACTTCCGCTGGGGAATAATTTGGAGAGTTCTATCAGCGGAACAGAATCAGAGATTTTGAGCCTTTTTTTGTTGATCAGGCGACACCCGGATTTGAACTGGGGAAAAAGGATTTGCAGTCCCCCGCCTTACCACTCGGCCATGCCGCCAAATTGATACAAAATAGATGAAAATTTTACCCTTCGGGTTGGAGTACGGAACTTTTTTTTATTGTACTTGCATCTTAATCCTCCTTTTCTTAATCCCTTTCCTAAAAGAAACCTTCCTCCTCTTTATTTATTTTTTATTTTTGGTTGGATTTGATCCAACCCTTCGATTGATTGTATAGTATCTCAAAACACATAATGCCTAAAAATTTCCCCTCCCCTTTCTATTAATATTAAAAAGGGCAGATTTTCAGTCATAAAAAAAATTATGACAACTTGGAACCGTTAACTATTGACTGCTGCCTGTGAATTCGTGAACTATTTTTGGATTTGAATCTCCAATTGTGTTTTCCTAATGACATAATCGAAAAGTTGTTGCATAACACATCAGTGTTGATTTGTTTCAATCCAAAATCCTTCTCAATTTCAATTATAACAACAATTATGAGTATATGTAAACCCCAGAACAGAAATTGTTACACAGATATCTAATAGAATTGGGTATCTTATTTATATATATGTTGCCTATAGGAAATTCTCAGAAAATTATCGTGCTTCAGTTTTTCGTGGAATAGAAAATAGAAACTTTGTTTTGATAGAGCACGGAAATAAAGGAGAAGACGGATCTATAGATAGCTCTATCTGCACGTGTTTAATAAATCCAGCCCTTCTTAGATACTTTGATACTTTACAATTCTAACTTTCTCCATCGTATTCTGCCAATTCTACTAAAAACTGGGTTAGGTAAAAAAATATCTCTTCTCTGTGAATCTTTTTTGAACAATGGAATCATAAAAGAGGTTAAGTGCTAAAAAAAAAGACTCTATATTGTTTCTGGTTTTTATGTCTTTATCTCAACGAAAAGATCAAATACCGAATCCATTTAGTTGTCTGGTATGCAAGTTGATTGGAATATGTAATAGCATAATAATGCTAGGAATGGAATCCGTTTTGATATTCTATACAAAATCCCACAATCATAATATAGTAAGCCTAAGTGGCATAATTCTCTTTCTAGGAATGTTTTATCAACCCCTTTCCATTTGTATCTGTTGCAAATTCTAATTTGAAATAGAAAATTCTCTTTCTTCCGCCGTTCATACGTATTTCATACATTCCATATCTGGAATGGAGTCAAATTTCATGCGATTCAGTAAACAGAATCTAAATTCTACCGTTACTAGATCATCTATATGATTCGATGAAGAATGATCTAATAATGGGATTTTTTGATAAATAGGAAATTCAAAATGCTCCAGGATGGAAATGAGGGAATGTATACAATACCCGGGTTTAATCAGATACAATTTGAAGGATTTTGTAGGTTCATTGATCAGGGCTTGATGGAAGAACTTTCTAAGTTTCCAAAAATAGAAGATACGGATCAAAAAGCGGAATTTCAATTATTTTTGGAAACATATCAATTTGTAGAACCATTGATAAAAGAAAGAGATGCTGTGTATAAATTACTCACATATTCTTCTGAATTATATGTATCCGCAGGACTAATTTGGAAAACCCGCAGGGATATGCAAGAACAAACAATTTTGATTGGAAACATTCCTCTAATGAATTCTCTGGGA